AATAAAGCGGCTCGATAAGAGCCCATACCTAGAGCTAACATCATATAACCCAATTGAGACATTGTGGAATAGGCCAAATTTCTCTTAATATCTTTTTGAGCAAGAGCTAAAGTAGCTCCTAATACTACTGTTATTATACCTATGAAAGCTATTCCATTCATTATGGAGGGTATAACTATGAAAAGAGGAAGAAGTCGAGCTATCAAAAAAATTCCCGCTGCTACCATAGTAGCAGCATGTATAAGAGCGGAAATAGGAGTAGGTCCTTCCATAGCATCCGGTAACCATACATGAAGGGGAAATTGGGCAGATTTAGCAACTGAACCGCAAAATAACAAGAGGGCACACAAAGTAACAAAAAAAATATTAACCTCATTATTAAAAATCAAGTTCTTGAATATTTGAAACAAATCCCGAAATTCCAAACTATCTGTTATCCAATAAAGACCTAGAATTCCTAATAATAAACCAAAATCCCCTACACGATTAGTTACAAACGCTTTTTGACAAGCATTTGCCGCAATAGGACGTGTGAACCAAAAACCTATTAATAGATAAGAACACATTCCAACCAATTCCCAAAAAATATAAATTTGTATCAAATTAGAACTAGTAACTAATCCCAACATTGAAGTATTAAAAAAACTCATATAAGCAAAAAATCTCAAATATCCTTGATCATGAGACATATAATTATCACTATAAATAAGAACCAGAATGCCAACAGTAGTTATTAATATTGACATAATAGAGGTAAGTGAATCGATCAAGTAGCCAAACTCTAAAGAAAGATCATTATTTATAGTCCACGACCATACATATTGATAGATAGAACTGTTATTGATTTGATGAATAGACAGATCGACCGCAAAAATCATAACTATACTTAAAAAAAAAATACTAGGAAATGCCCACATACGGCGAAGGTTTTTTGTTGCCGCGGGAAAAAGTAGAAGTCCCACTCCTATTAACATAGGAACTGGAAGTGGAATGAAAGGTATGATCCATGAAGATTGATGTGTATACTCCATAAAAATAAATAAATAAAGAATAAAAAAGAGTTTGATTCTTAATGAGTTTTTTTTCTTATTCGTCGGTTTTATCTCTTTTGTAAAAGGTTCAGTTAATAAAAAAAAAGTGAACATACATATAAATAGAATTATCTATTATTAATTATTCTGAATCTTTGCACAATACTTCAAATATTGCAAAGTACAAAGTCAAAATGGGCCAATAACCAAATTCCTAGTGAAAAATAAACTTTTTTTTTGTTTTTATTTGATTTTTGTTTTTAGTAACAAATATTACTATTAATAAATAATAATATAATAAATAATAATAAAATTTGAATATAATAAAATTTATATTTTAAAAATTATACAAAAATTTTTATCTATAGAATGAGGGGATAAATAATTAGACCAAAACTAAGAACATTCGTTTGTTTATTTTGATATGAATCATAAAAAACAATTCATATGACATGACCCAATAAAATAAGAATTTTTTTTTATTCAAAAACATTAAAACATTAGTTCATTTTTGAACTAATTGATTATTTTCCATTACAATAAAAAGTATGTTTGTAAAAATTTTGAAAAAGGGTTATAATATTCAATGTTTTACTTTAGATAGAAGATAGAAAACATAAAAAAGGGAAATTAAGATAGATAAGATATATGGCTAATTAAAGAACAATTCGTTTTCATTTACAGAAGAAATGTCTTTCACATTGAACTGTAGCAATGAAAAACTATACTAGTTGAATGGCAGTTCCAAAAAAGCGCACTTCTATATCAAAAAAAAGAATTCGGAAAACTTTTTGGAAAAAAAGGGGATATTGGACAGCATTGAAAGCTTTTTCATTATCGCAATCTATTTCTACGGGGAACTCAAAAAGTTTTTTTGTGTAACAAATACAAAGTTGGAATAATCTGAATTAGCTGGATTCAAAGAATATTCTCTAATATAGAATAGAATATTTAATATAGAATTGTCTATAATTATTTATTATTTAATTAATTATTTATTATTTAAATTCTTATTTATTATTATTTAAAAATAATAATCTAATCTATTTATATTTATCTTTCTTAATTTATTTTATATTTTTTTTTTATATTATCCAAATTTATATTATTCTATTTTATTTATTTTCTATTTTATTTATATAATTTATATATATATATTAAATCTGAAATATATATATATATTTCAGATTTAATATATATTTCTCTATTATAATAATTTCTTATTAATTATTAAGAATTTCTTATTTCTTATTAAGAAGTTATTCTAATAAATAAGAATTTATTAGAAATTTAGTAGAATAATTCTAATAAAATAATTCTAATATTCTAATAATAATTATTCTTATAATAGAATTCTTTAAATTCTTTAATGTTTACTAAACAAATATTGTATTTTAATTGATTCTTTCAATCTCGACGATTGACTAAAAATCGCTTATTATTATTTCGAGTAAGCCGCCATGGTGAAATTGGTAGACACGCTGCTCTTAGGAAGCAGTGCTAGAGCATCTCGGTTCGAGTCCGAGTGGCGGCATGGCATCTTATCTTCTAAAAGAGTAAGTCCTATAATGAATTCAATTCCCGATTTCTATTACTAGTATTCAGACCTTTTTTTTTTTATTTTCATTTTTTTATATGATATTTTCAACTTTAGAGCATATATTAACTCATATATCGTTTTCGATCGTATCAATTGTAATTTCAATTCATTTGATAACCTTATTAGTCAATGAAATCGTAAGATTATATGATTCGTCCGAAAAAGGCATGATAATAACCTTTTTCTGTATAACGGTATTGTTAGTTACTCGTTGGATTTTTTCGGGCCATTTACCATTTAGTGATTTATATGAATCATTAATCTTTCTTTCATGGGGTTTTTCCATTTTTCATATGATTCCATGTTTTAAAAAGAATAAAAACCATTTAAGTACAATAATCGCACCAAGTGTTATTTTTACCCAAGGTTTTGCTACTTCGGGTCTTTTAACCGAAATGCATCAATCCGCAATATTAGTACCCGCTCTACAATCCCATTGGTTAATGATGCACGTAAGTATGATTATATTGGGCTATGCAGCTCTTTTATGTGGATCATTATTATCAGTAGCTATTTTAGTCATTACATTTCGAGAAGTCATACAAATTTTTGTTAAAAATAATAATTTTTATTTTTTAAATGAACCATCTTCTTTTGCTGAGATCAAATACATGAATATGAATGAAAGAAAGAATGTTTTACGAAAAACTTCTTTTTCTTCTGTAAATTATTACAGGTCTCAATTTATTCAACAATTGGATCATTGGAGTTATCGTATTATTAGTCTAGGTTTTATATTTTTAACGATAGGTATTCTTTCAGGAGCAGTATGGGCTAATGAGGCATGGGGATCATATTGGAATTGGGATCCAAAGGAAACTTGGGCCTTTATTACTTGGACCATATTCGCGATTTATTTACATACTAGAAAAAATAAAAAATTGGAAGGTGTAAATTCTTCAATAGTGGCCTCTATGGGCTTTCTTATAATTTGGATATGTTATTTTGGGATCAATCTATTAGGAATAGGACTACACAGTTATGGTTTATTTACATCTAATTGAATTAAAGTGAGTAAAGGACCTGACAAATACAAATATAGAAAGCATATATAATAAATTCGATTATATTATATATTAAGAAAACTTCCCCTAAATCGTCGAGAACCCTTTAAATCAAGTAATGTAGTGATTCAAGGGGTTCTCACAAACAGCAAACATATTCGATTACAATTCAAATTCATTTTTTTAAGTTAATGCAACGGAAAAAGTTTTTTTTTCATTGTACATAGGGTTTATTTCTCTTTTTGATTTTTTGGTTTTATTCATTTATTCACGAAAACTATCTATAAAAAATTAGATAGAATAGCTTCAACCTTGTCAACCGAGAATGAGAAAATGAAATCCGGATAAATACCAATACCTATTACGGGTATAAGGATAGAAATCGAAATAAAAAATTCTCGCGGTCCAGAATCAAAAAAATAAGAGTTTGGTGTATTAAAAAGCTTGTACCCATAGAACATCTGCCGTAACATAGATAATGAATAAATAGGAGTTAATATCATTCCAATTGCTGTTACAAAAGTAATTAGTATTTTTGTCATTAAAAGATATTTTTTGCTGGTAATTATTCCAAAAAAAACTATCAATTCTGCAACAAAACCGCTCATGCCCGGCAATGCAAGAGAAGCCATCGAGAAGATACTGAAAACTGTGAATATTTTTGGCATTGGGATAGCCATTCCGCCCATTTCGTCGAGATAAAGAAGACGTAGTCTATCATAACTAGTTCCCGCCAAGAAAAAAAGCGCAGCGCCAATAAATCCATGGGAGATTATTTGTAAAATGGCCCCGTTGAGCCCCATATCGCTTATAGCACCAATTCCTATAATTATGAAACCCATATGAGATACCGAGGAATAAGCTATTCTTTTTTTTAAATTACGTTGACCAAGAGATGTTGAAGCTGCATAGATTATTTGAATTGAACCTAATATCATTAACCAGGGGGAAAATATAGAATGAGCGCGGGGTAATAATTCCATATTAATTCGAATCAATCCATACGCTCCCATTTTTAATAAGATTCCGGCTAAAAGCATACAAGTGCTGTAATGTGCCTCTCCGTGGGTGTCTGGTAACCATGTATGTAAGGGTATAATCGGCGATTTGACAGCAAAAGCAATAAGAAATCCCATATAGAATATTATTTCCAGCGCCACGGGATACGATTGATTAGTTAATGTTTCAAAATTTAATGTTGGTTCATTAGAACCATATAAACCGATACCTAGAATTCCCATTAATAAAAAAACAGAACTTCCCGCAGTGTACAAAATAAACTTTGTAGCTGAATACAAACGTTTCTTTCCCCCCCACATGGATAAAAGTAGATAAACGGGAATTAATTCTAATTCCCACATGATGAAAAAAAGTAAAATGTCTCGAGAAGAAAAGGGTCCTATTTGACCGCTATACATTGCTAACATCAGGAAATGGAATAATCGGGATTCACGAGTAACCGGCTGAGCCGCTAAAGTAGCTAAAGTGGTGATAAATCCCGTCAGTAAAATAGGTCCTATAGAGAGTCCATCTATTCCTAATCTCCAGTAAAGATCAAAAAAATGGATCCATTTATAATTTTCCGTCAGTTGGATTGATGGGTCATCCAATTTGAAATGATAACAAAATGCATAGGTTGTTAGAAGGAGATTAATTAAGCATATACAAATGGTATACCACCTAATTACCTTATTTCCTCTATGAGGAAATAAGAAGATTAAGGAACCCCCGGCTATTGGCAAAACTACAACTATTGTTAACCAAGGAAAATAATAATTCGTGATAAAAATAAGATACACTTGGGCCAGAAAAACCCGTGCTCAAAATAGAAAAGAAAATCTTTTCTATTTTGAGCACGGGTTTTTGCCAGTAAAAAAAACGTATTCGTGTGGTGTTTTTTGAAACGTATCAATAAGCTAGACCCATGCTTCGAGTTGTTTCATGCCATAAATAAACTCGAACACTTAAGAAATCCGTCGGACAGGCGGATTCACACCTCTTACAACCAACACAGTCCTCTGTTCTTGGGGCAGAAGCAATTTGCTTAGCTTTACATCCGTCCCAAGGGATCATTTCTAATACATCTGTGGGGCAGGCTCGGACACATTGAGTACATCCTATACATGTATCATAAATCTTTACTGAGTGTGACATTGGATCTATAGTAATTTTTGAACATCAAAAATTAAAAATTTTCGATCTAGTAAACTCGTAAATGAATCATATATTTAGATACCAGATGAATCAATGATTTACCAGAATTTTGCTAATCAAAATTGACTTCTGGATCAATTCATAAGAAAAGAAGAGGACCAAGATATTTTGATTTCTTACGTTTTCGCAAACATGATCATAAGTTGTGTAGCATACATGCTAATTTGAATTGATGAATATTACACTATTCTAAATTCTACTTTTTATAATTAATTAATTATGATGATTAATACTATTTATTCAACAAATTCGATTGATTGATACGAGTTGATTTTCTGTTACGATAAATTGACGAAACAATAGCCGATCCAATAGCTGCTTCAGCGGCTGCAATAGCTATAACAAAAATTGAAAAAATATTTCCTTTTAATTGGCGACTATCAAAAAAATCAGAAAAGGTTACGAGATTTATATTAACTGCATTCAGTATAAGTTCAAGGCACATAAGGGCTCTAACCATATTTCGGCTCGTGATCAATCCATAGATACCGATAGAAAATAAATAGGCACTCAAAACAAGTACATGTTCGAGCATCATTGACCAACTCCTTATCAATTTCGATTCATTTCAATATGAACAACAATTCAACAGATTCGATTGACTAAAGAATATAACAAGTTTGGAACAAAAGAATATATTGGCAATAAATAAAATAAATTGATTTTTTACATAAACACTTTTTCACGTTCACATAGAATTCAACGGAAATAAATGTGCGAAAATCGAACAAAATTGAATTTAGATTTCTATTGCTAGTTCTAAAGATTTCTTACTGGCGAGCCACGACAATTGCACCTATCAAAGCAGATAAAAGAATTATTGAAATGAGTTCAAATGGAAGAAAAAAATCTGTTGATAAATGAATTCCAATTTGTTGACTAGTACTTATCAAATCTTGCTCTATAATCTGATTTGGTCTTGTAGTCCAAATAATCCCGTACCATGATGTATCGGGAATAGTAGTTATTAGTGAAACAAAAATACTTGTACAAACCATCAAAGTAATTCCATCCCCAACGGTCCAAAGAGGAAAATCTTGGTAATATTCTGAACCATTCATGAACATCACAGCAAATATGATTAAAACGTTTATAGCTCCCACGTAAATAAGTAGCTGTGCTGCAGCTACAAAATGGGAGTTTGATAAAATATAGAATAAAGATATACAAACAAGAACCAGTCCCAACGAAAAAGCAGAAAAAATGGGGTTAGTAAGTAATACTACTCCTAGACTTGCTAATACAAGACCGGATCCCAGAAAGACTAAAAGAAAATCATGTAGCGGTTCAGGTAAATCCATTATATGTAAAATAGGAGATAAATAAATCGAAATTTCATGACCTTATTGATACGACCAGGAAAAAATTTGATATACTAAGTTTCTCTCCGCATTAAATTAAATCAAATCCTAAGGAGTGTGAATTGATATAGGTACAGTTATAGGACCAATGTCATTCCATTCTTTATACGAAAGAGTAGTTCGAAACTATTCGAAACTATATTAAAACTAAACTATATATATTTATTTAATATTTATATAATATAGAATGTTTCTAATATAATATTTATTAGAATATTTATTCATTTTTTTGAATATTTTTTTTTTATATTATCCAAATTTATATTATTCTATTTTATTTATATATATTTATATATATATAGAATATGATATATAGAATATGATATATAGAATATGATTTGATTTATATGATTTTCCTTTTTATAAGAATTTTTTTTTAATTAGAAAGAATTTTATTTTATTTGAATTGTTCGAATTGTATAATCATCAATTACTGACATTGGTAAACGGCCCAAAGCAATTTGATTATAATTCAATTCGTGACGATCATAAGTCGAAAGTTCATATTCTTCAGTCATTGATAAACAATTTGTTGGACAATACTCAACACAGTTACCACAAAATATACAGATTCCGAAATCAATACTGTAATTAAGCAATCGTTTCTTTCGAATATCAGTTTCCAGTTTCCAATCAACAACGGGTAGATCTATAGGACATACACGAACACATACTTCACAAGCAATGCATTTATCAAATTCAAAATGGATTCGACCGCGGAAACGTTCCGATGTGATTAATTTTTCATAAGGATATTGAATAGTTACAGGTAAACGATTTGCGTGGGATAAGGTAATCATGAAACTTTGACCAATGTACCTTGCAACTCGGACTGTTTGTTGACCATAATTCATGAACCCAGTTACCATAAGGAACATATCGTGAATATCTATGAATATTTTTGTTTCGTTTCTTTCTCTTGTTTGAGACAAGTTATGAATATAGAAGATCAATCTTTTACAGTGAAAACAGTTGAGACGAAGTTGTTAATAATAGATTACCGAGAGAAATAGGTAAAAGAAACTTCCACCCAAGATTTAATAATTGATCCATTCTTAGCCTAGGCAAAGTCCATCTTGTTGTGATAGAAATGAACAAGAACAAATAAGTTTTAGCTAGTGTAATAAAGATACCAATCGTAGTTCCAAAAACTCCATATGCTTTATTTATTTCAAAAAACTCAGAAACGAATATATACGGAATAGAGATATTCGAACCGCCCAAGTAAAGAACTGTTACAAACAATGAAGAAATTAATAGGTTTAAATAGGAAGCAACGTAAAATAAACCAAATTTTATACCCGAATATTCGGTTTGATAACCGGCTACTAATTCTTCTTCCGCTTCTGGTAAATCAAAAGGTAATCTTTCACATTCCGCTAGGGAAGAAATTAGAAAAACGATGAAACCTATAGGTTGACGCCACAAATTCCATCCCCCAAAACCATATTTTGATTGTGTATCAACTATATCAACTGTACTTAAACTGTTAGATAATCCTAGTCGGTGATAACATTACTCTTACCATCGCTATTACAGAACCGTACATGAGATTTTCACCTCATACGGCTCCTCTAAAGCCTTAAATAAATCTAAGGACCGGGCCGGTTATTTATATCTCTTGATATATCCCTAAGATAGATAAGATTCAAATCTATCGGATCTATCGGACGGTTCTGAATTAGACCAATTGAATTCTGTCTGTTCTAATAAAAAATAAAAATAAATAATTAAATAAAAAAGAGAAATCCATTTTTATAAAAGATAAAGATACAAAAGGTACTTCTGAATTGATCTCATCCCTTAAAAATGAAAAATTTGAATTTGTTGAGTAATAACTTAATTCTTCAATAAAAAACTCTTTTAGAATTATCAATAAACCCCCCATCGTTTTCGATTACGAAAAATAATTACACATTAGTTTGTTTCTGAATTATGACATGAATTCTATCTCCATGAATATGGATGGATACAAGAAAGAAAAAAAAAAGAAAAAGGGGATCGCTTTTTCTTTTTTTTTTCTTTCTATTTTTTTTTTCGTTCCTATTCTTCTTTTTTTGTACAAGTAAAAGGGGACTTAAAAAAAAATTTAAGGATTATTTCGTTCCTGATAGTCATTTATTTAATCAGTGGATAGGAGCATACTCTGGATCGGAATTGTGGGGAGTACTGCTTGATTTTTTCTACCAACTTAAAGCCCCAATTAGTATTCTTTTTCTATTATGCGTAAATGCTCTTTGGGATAATTTACATAATCTGCGTTACTAATCCTTTGTGTATCTTGGTGTTTCTAACCATCCACTCATTTATTAACCCCTTTTATTTATGTTAATACATGTATGATAATTCATACAAATGGTAGTGAAAACTCAATAAGGTTGGTCTTTTGAGCCCGCTTCAAGACAGGATGACTAATCACCCAATCTTGGGGTAAAGGGACTCTTCTGCTTATAATTTTTTTTTTTTCACTTAATTCTTATACATAGAAAATGAGACTCAATATTTTTACTGCAATTTAAAATCATCATACTATATATTAAATATAGTATTCATAAAATATATTCAATAGAAGCTGTTTTATTTCACTCATATAACTATCTGATTTAGTTCTTCAATCCGAATTGCGAATAATAATAATGAAAATGAGGATCTCTATACAATTTATTCTACCCCTTTTCCTATAAAGAAAGTCCTATAAAGAAAGTCCTATAAAGAAAGTCCTATAAAGAAAGGAGCATAGCAATAGCATTGAAAAATTTCTGTCTCAACGAATCGCACGTAGAGATATTGATAACACACATAGAGTTAATGGTATTTCATAACTAATTGATTGAGCAGCAGCTCGTAGACCACCCAAAAAGGAATATTTATTATTTGATCCATATCCTGACATAAGAAGTCCAATGGGAGCAATACTCGAAATAGCAATCCATAAAAAAACACCAATATTGAGATCAGATAAAACAAAGTTATAGCCAAAAGGAATTACTGAATAGCTTATTAGAATTGATATGACTGATATGGATGGTCCGATACTGAATAAACGAATATCTCCCCTAGATGGAATAAGATTCTCTTTGAAAAGTAGTTTTGTTCCATCTGCTAGAGCTTGAAGAACTCCCCAAGGACCAGCATATTCAGGTCCAATACGCTGTTGTATCCCTGCGGATATCTCTCTTTCTAACCATACAATTGCTAGTACACTTATTGTGATTCCCAATACAAGAGTAAAAATAGGGGCAAGTACCCAGAGAATTCCATAGACCTCTTTTAAAGATTCCAATCTGGAAAAAGAATTGATATCTTGTATTTCTGTTGTATCAATTATCATTTCAGCGATCAACTTCTCCCATAATGATATCTATGCTACCTAGTATTGTCATAATATCGGCCAATTTCATTCTTTTAACTAATTGAGGAAGAATTTGCAAATTGATAAAACCCGGTGGACGAATTTTCCATCTCCAAGGAAAACCATTCTGATCCCCTATTAGAAAAATTCCTAATTCCCCCTTTGGGGCTTCAACTCTTACATAAAGTTCTTGTTTTGGCAATTCAAAAGTCGGAGACGGTTTTTTACTAATGAATCGATATTCAAAATCATTCCATTCTGGCTCCTTTTCTCTATCAAAGCAGCGGATTTCTAAATTCTCATATGGACCGCCGGGAATTCCTTCCAAAGCCTGTTGAATTATTTTTATGGATTCCATCATTTCACCAATTCGAACTAAATAACGAGCTAATGAATCTCCTTCTTTTTGCCATTGAACTTCCCAATCAAATTCCTCGTAACACTCATAATTATCAACTTTACGTAGATCCCATTGTATTCCGGAAGCCCGAAGCATCGGTCCTGATAAACCCCAATTTATTACTTCCTCTCCACCAACAATGCCCACTCCCTCAACTCGTTCTAAAAAAATAGGATTTCGCGTAATAAGTTTTTGATATTCAACAACCCCTGTTAAAAAATAATCGCAAAAATCAAAACATTTATCTATCCAACCATGAGGTAGATCAGCCGCTACTCCCCCGATACGAAAAAAATTATGCATCATTCTCATACCTGTCGCAGCTTCGAATAGATCATATATTAATTCTCTTTCTCTGAAAATATAGAAGAAAGGGGTTTGCGCACCAATATCTGCCATAAAAGGTCCCAGCCATAGTAGGTGAGAAGCTATACGACTCAACTCCAACATAATTACTCGGATATAGCTGGCTCTTTTAGGTACTTGAATATTTCCCAACTGTTCCGGTCCGTTTACGGTTATTGCTTCTGTGAACATAGTAGCTAAATAATCCCAACGTGTTACATAAGGCAGATATTGTATAATAGTTCGGTTTTCCGCAATTTTTTCCATTCCTCTATGTAAATAACCCAATATTGGTTCACAATCAATAACATCCTCACCATCCAGAGTAAGAACAAGTCGAAGAACACCATGCATTGATGGGTGGTGAGGGCCCATATTGACTATCATAAGGTCTTTTCTTGTAGCTGGGACATTCATAGATTTTTCCTCGATTCATTCTTCCATGAATTGCTTAAAACAAAAGAAAATAAGTTCATCAAAATTCAAGATCTAGTAAATCGAATAATTCAAAATGACTCTTCAAATTAACGAATTTGTGACTCCCGAATATCCAACTGATTTATTAATTTTTTATAACGTATTCCATTTTTCTTTGACAAATAAGACAGTAGTCGTTGCCGTTTTCGCAAAATTTTACGTAAACCTCTTTGAGATAAATAGTCTTTTCGGTGCAATTCCAAATGTGAAGTAAGTCTTCGTATCTTATTGGTGAAATTGAATACTTGAAATTCAACCGATCCGGGGTTTTCTTCTTTTTTTTCTTGTGAAATAACCGGTAGAAATGAATTTTTTACCATAAAATGAAAGCTCTCCCCCCGCCTTTTTTGATAGATATTTTTATTGATCAGTAAGAGTAATGACACAAAATTTAAATTTTGTATACACAATAATCTTAATTTCTTTCAGAATTCCTCATTTTTTTTTTCAAATCAATTTAATTATTATTAATCAATCCAATTCAAATAGGTATAAAAAAATACGATATTTATGCATTCACAAAATAAAAATTTGTAGGCTTAAAAAAAAAAAAAAAGACGATTTTGTTGATTCATTTTTGATCTAATGGATACATCATTGAATTAGTATCAATGCCTCAGAAAAGAAGTTAACACAATGCGTGTGCGCATTTATGTGTGTATCCATTTGTCTTCGCATACCAGATATGTTACGGTAAATAGAAGAAAAAATGTAGATTAACGAATTTTCAATCACGGATACATATGTATCCTTACTATACTGAAACGACTTCCATTATTGGTATCAAACCAATAGCGATTCATAGAAGCTAAATCTTCTAATCGATAATTTGGCCAAAGAAATAATTTAAAATTCATTAGTTTTTTTTTATATCTATCAAGATCTTTATTTTTAGCCAAAACTTGACAGCAATTATTGACTTTAGTCTCATTGTAAAATGTTGTGTTTCTATACACACTATTTCTATTCCTAGGATTGAAATAAATTAGAATTCTCAATTCTCTACAACGTCTAGCGGATAAAATTTTTTCAGGAACAAGCAAATCATAATGATTTTTTTCTTTATTTTCTGTTATCTTTTGATCTCTTGTTTTTGTAATGGATTTATCAAAATTCTTCTTATTAACATGGCTTTTTTCTGGGTATCTTTGATTAATTTGGCGCTTACTCTTATGAATCAACGAAAGGCTTGTGGTTTGATACATAATAAATTGTTCATCGTTTTTTCTAGACAGACGAACTGGTTCGATAATCAATATTCCCTTTTTCATCAATTCTTTATTTTTCCTCAATCCTGTAAGAGTTAAATCTTTCTGATTCTGAATCACCATAATATCTAGACTTAGTTCTCCTCTTTGAATAGAGGCTATAGCAATTTCTTTTAGATTTATCAATCTAATCAGGAGACAATATACTTTTATATTATTCATTATTCTTTGATTTAAGGAACCCTTCCAGTTCAATTGAAAACCAAAATACTTTCTTAGTAAAAAATTTAGTTCTGCCTCTATCTTGTTCTTGTATTTCTTTTTCTTTATACCCTTATCCCCTTTCCCGTCCGATCTTGCATAATCTTCTTCAATATCTTTTTCTTGGTTTGAGAGAGATGATTCAAGATCTACTCGATCTGCGTATTCTTCTTTTGCTTGATTTCGAGTCTCTAACTCTAATTCAAGAGATTTTTTTTTTGATGGTCTAAAAATATCTATTATTTTTTTTTTTCCAGTAATGTTTTTATTTTCACTAACATTTTGATTTACATTAAAATTGAAAAAAAGTAATTGGATTGGTATGATCCACGGGTTACTCGTATATGCATTATAAAATATCACAAATTTTGAAAAGAACCAAAATTTCAGATTCGATATGGAACGTTTTAGTATTTCTACATTCATTCCCATCCAATCAAAATACTTTCTATCCAGATTTTTTTCCATATCTATAATATAATCTTCTGCTATATAATTCTTGATAGAGATATCACCCGTTATATCAAATAATTTTTGTTTACGCGTGTTGTAATTATAAGAAATTGCTTGCTTTTTATTTGCTTGGAATGGTGACCTATATCCATAAATATAGGAGTCCTTCTTATCCGCATAATTAATAGATTTATATGATAAAAGATCATATCCATATTGTTTTTTCATTTTTTTTTTTTTTTTTGTTAATGAGTCTACTTGTTGTTTTTTGTAAAGAATTAATCGGGTTTTTTCATATGAATCACATTTGGTTAAATCTTTATTTTGAGCCACACGACGTTCATTGATTCTATTTCTCCATTTTTGTGGTATTAGTCTAGACCATCTGCTCTGAGATAAATCATATTGAGAATGACTCTTTAACCAATTTGTCCATTGATTCATTACAGAATCGGAAGGGTTATTATGTCTTAATTTGGAATGAAATATTCTGTGTACTCCCAAAAAAGAATCCTTTATTTCATTCTTAAGAAAAAAAAATCTTCGATGATATTCAAAAACAGATCTTAACTTATATTTATATACGTTAATAATTTGGGTTTGTGATAATTTATAAAATACATATACCTGTGACAAGGAAGATATGTCAAAAGAATTCTGTGAATTTGTATTCCTAATATTATAATATTTTTTTATAATCGAAATAAAGTGAATTATACTTTGATTTGTTTTATCAGTTCTTTCTGCATTTGCTTCATTTTTGTAAATGGATTTATTTAATTTTTTTTTTGTTGATTCAAGAAAAAGTTGTACATTGATCCTAGGAATACTAATGATACATAGAAAGATATCTATGTATATCCTTTCCATGAAAAATTTAAAAAAAGAATGCGATTTACGGGCTAATCGAAGATTTCTTCTTTGTAATATCTGCCAAATATTTTTTTGTAATTCTAATCTTTTAGCATTATAAGTTGTTTTGTTCGAACTAATATTTCTCTTTGAAGTTATAAACCCCCTTTTCTTTTCTTTTGTCGTTTTTTCTATTTGCTCTCTGATTGTCTTTGTTTTAGCATTCAGATCTTTTATTTTTTTTTCTGTTAATGAAGAATTTATCCAATTAATAGATTGAATTGGAATGGGCGATTCGTAAATCATTAGATTCTTCTTACTGATTGTTGAATCTTTTTCGCTTTCACTCAATTCATACATTTTTTTGAATCTAAATAGAAATAAAGAATTTCGGAGTTGTTTTATTTTTTCGTTTAGAAATAGAATACTTTTGAGAATACTTTTGATGATCCATTTTACTGTTTCTTTTGAGACATTTAGAAAAAATTTTGTTCTTTCATTTAAAACTTTTAGAACCAGAAAAAAATAATTTTTCAATTTTTTCATTTTTTTTTTTAGTTCTTTAAAAATGGGATCAAAAAATGAAAATCGATTTCTGGGATAACCAGAAAAGGGCAATTCTACTTCCATTCCCCAAATTGTTAAAAAACAAAAGTCCTTTTTTTTCGCTTTTTTTTTTTTCATTGGATCCTTTTCCTTTTCAGAGGATCGTAGCTTAGATCTGTGCCAAGGTTTCAGACGAAAAGGAAATAATATCTTTATCTGAATACCGTCTGTTAGCCATTTTTTTGGAAATTCTCTTTCGGATAATTGAACGCCATTATAGGTGCATTTAATATAAATTTCCCTATTCCAATCCCTAAAATCTTCTGACCATTCGGGAAATTGAAATAATAGTATACGAACGATATTTTTAGTTATTATCAATGAAGGTAATATAATATATTTTCTAAGAATGGACTGGGTTATTAATAAAAAACCTCTTATTACTTGAGCAAATATAATGCTATCCCAGGTTTCTCCTATTTCTATACGTCTTTTTTCCTCTTTTTCGTTTTTTTTTCTTTTGGCCTCCTCATTTTTCTCACTTTCTTTTGTCTTTTCCTCTGTATAATCCGAAATTATAAATTCTGTCTTTTTCCGCATCCAATTTTTGAACATAAAAAATATTTGCATTGGCTCGAAAATATCAAGATAAAAGAACAAGGGTTTCTCAATTTTGTCCAAAAAAAGAGACGAATGCACACTTCTTTGAAAGAGTTTCCAAGTAACTGTTTTACGCCTTTGAGCGCGTATAGATCCTTTTATTATGTCTCGCCGAAAATCTGGTTGTTGGGAATAACGTATTAAAGCCAATTCCTTTTTTTTATCAGTATTATCAGCATCCCTAGTATCACTATAAGTATCGTTATTCTGTGAATTATTAGTAAAAATCACTACACGTTTGGCTTTTCTGGAACGAATCTGATAATTCTCTGCTTCATTTTTTCCCTCCAGTTGTTCCAATTCGTCGATTAATTTATATGACCATCGAGGAACTTTTTTACTTATTTCTTTTATTCCAATACATTTTTTTCTATTTACAATTGTTTTATCGTTCAGATCAGTTCTAATTGTGTCGAATAAGAATTTTATTTTTCTTTTTTTTTCTTCGGAATCCATTTTTACTTGTTTATGTTCTCGAAATAAATAAAATGCTTCAAAATTCAAGTTTGATACTGATTTTCCCGAAAATTTACTGATTAAGTTCAGAAAAAAACGAATTTCAGTTAATAATGATTTTCTATCAAATGTATCCATTTTCTGTTCAAATTCTGGATAATTACTATTAATATTAAGAATAATATTAAGAAGGATACCATGAATCTTATTTATCCAAATGTAATTTTTTGTGTCACTTTCCCTTTTGATTGAGGATGAAAAACATTTTTTCATTCGTCCACGACAGGGTCCGTTCAAGAAAGGATCATATATGTTAGGTAAGTATTTTGTTTTAGTCTCATCATTACACAATCGAATTCGTTTTTCGAATATATCCAGAGGAGTAAATTCTTTATCTAGAACTTTGGCCCTATTTAGAAAATCATTGTTTAGTTTCTTTATTTTTTCTTCATTAGTAGAGCTCCAATAATTAGACAATTCATCATAGGAGATTTTTTCTGTTGTGAAGAGATAAATTTTTGTTTGCATCATTTTTAGAAAAGTTGACAAATTGGGTGGATACGTAAAAGATATTCTTTCTTTTCCATCACTTTGACATGTATGAAAAAAAAATTGTGAAATTTCATTTCTTACGACATTTTCAAATCGATCATTTTTTATATATCGCAATGGACGATTCCATCGTTTATAATCGAAAACAATGGTTAGAAGAGGTTTTTCAAATCCGAAGATATCTTTCTTCTTATCTTTTTCCGGAAAAAGATATTCTTCGGTGGATTTCTTTTTTTCTTGTTTAGTTTCTGCCGTTTCCGAAGTTCTTTCGACATCAATTTTGATTTTTTTATCAATTTCATTTCTTTCTTGAATTTCTGACAATTTCTTAGTAAAAAAGGCCGACGGTGTTCTGCCCAAATAGTATAAACAGGTAATAAATAAAAAAACAATAAAGATTTGAGACATAGAATTTCGAAATTCTGAGATAATGTATTTATTAGATCGAATAGGTACATTAGACTTAATCGAATTATTTTGCTGTATCCAGACTAATAGCAATCCAATCCATTTCATCAAAAAAATGTGACCAATTAAGCAACCAACAAAACTACTTGTTAAAAATAACAATTTTTTGTTCCATCGAAACATATAAGTGTTCACTAATCTAACATAGATTGAACTTGGTAAAAAAAAGGGGTTTAATAACTGAAAAATAAGATTATTAAAGAATATTCTTTGAATGCTAAAATTACGTATTGAATTTTGATTCTTGTATCCATAATTCA